CGATTCCAGCAAATGATGACGCTATAGCTTCAATCCGATTAATTCTTAACAAATTAGTATTCGCAATTTGTGAGGGTCGTTCTAGCTATATACGAAATCCTTGATTAATAATAAGATAAATAAAAAAATTCTTTTTTGAACTCCATAGATTTATGGAATCGGTTACTACTCTTGAATCGCATAAAAGAGATCAAAATTACTGGGGATATTCTGTGATTAGTTAGTATCCAAAATAGAGAATTCAACTAATCAAGTGGAAAAAGAGACGGTTGAATCAAAATAATTCCCTTTCAAGTTCTATTTCTGTAGAGGGCAATATGAATGTTCTATCATGTTCCACCAACACACTAAAGGGGTTATACGATATATCTGGTGTGGAAGTAGGCCAACATTTCTATTGGCAAATAGGAGGTTTTCAAGTCCATGGCCAAGTACTTATAACTTCTTGGGTTGTTATTGCTATCTTATTAGGTTCAGCTAGTATAGCTGTTCGGAATCCACAAACCATTCCAAATGATGGTCAGAATTTCTTCGAATATGTCCTTGAATTCATTCGAGACGTTAGCAAAACCCAGATTGGAGAAGAATATGGTCCATGGGTTCCTTTTATTGGAACTATGTTTCTATTTATTTTTGTTTCTAATTGGTCAGGGGCTCTTTTACCATGGAAAATCATACAGTTACCTCATGGGGAATTAGCTGCACCCACGAATGATATAAATACTACCGTTGCTTTAGCTTTACTCACGTCAGTAGCCTATTTCTATGCGGGTCTTAGCAAAAAGGGATTAAGTTATTTCAGTAAATATATACAACCAACTCCCATCCTTTTACCCATTAACATCTTAGAAGATTTCACAAAACCTTTATCACTTAGTTTTCGACTTTTCGGAAATATATTAGCCGATGAATTAGTAGTTGTTGTTCTTGTTTCTTTAGTACCTTTAGTGGTTCCTATACCCGTCATGTTCCTTGGATTATTTACGAGTGGTATTCAAGCTCTTATTTTTGCAACCTTAGCCGCGGCTTATATAGGCGAATCTATGGAGGGTCATCATTGACGAGTTTTCGAAATAGTCGTTTTTTAGCTTAGGCCAAGATAATCTATACGTGACTCAAGATAGTCGACTTAGGGAATATAAAAATGAAAAAAATACGCTATGTACGGCAAATAGACATCTACAGTAATAGGTACGCTATTTAGGAAATTGTAAAAAAAGGAAAAGAAGAATAAGAATTGAAAAAACGAAATTCATAAAAAATAAATTGGTTAGTAAGGGCGGGTAAACCCTGGGTATATGGAATCTAATGGCTAGAATCCAACTCTTGCACGTTTCAAAAATGATTCTAGAATCCGATGAATCTAAGATAGGAATAGTTGGTTTACGTTATGGAAGAAAGGCGTGTATATGTGATATTAGATATTGACTAGTTATATATGAACTAAAGATATATCTAATCCGCCCTACTACTATGAATTTAGATGGGGATTCATATAGAAGTCTTTTACTTTCGTCTGTAACTGTGAATTGAATGAATAAAAAGATGAAATCAATAAAAAGAACGAGAATTCAACTAATGGTTCAGAACAAAGAAATGGATTCACAAAAATCCCGTCGATAGAAACTAAAAAAGCTATATAAAAAAGAGCTATATAATATAAGTAGTTATGATGATTCAATAATATTAGTCCATTACTGCAATTGGCAGTTGTTAGTTATTTCGTCTGGATGAATCTTTTTGGTGGAATAATTAAATCATAATTACTTGGATGATTGTATCATTAACCATTTTTTGATTTTTGTGTGAGGAACTTATCATGAATCCACTGATTTCTGCCGCTTCCGTTATTGCTGCTGGATTAGCTGTCGGGCTTGCTTCTATTGGACCTGGAGTTGGTCAAGGTACTGCTGCGGGCCAGGCTGTAGAAGGTATCGCAAGACAGCCCGAGGCGGAGGGAAAAATACGAGGTACTTTATTGCTTAGTCTAGCTTTTATGGAAGCGTTAACAATTTATGGATTGGTTGTAGCCTTAGCGCTTTTATTTGCGAATCCCTTTGTGTAATCCTATAAATATGAAATATAAAAAAAACGTATTTTATTTCTTCCGGGGACTTGCTTTTTCGAATTATATCAATATTTCACTCCTACAATTACTTATTCGTTGAGACACTAACCCCTGGGAAGGACAGATTTGAGGATGAGGAATTAGCATCCCGATTCGCTTTCTTCCTTCCCGTTCTTATCAATGGCCCTCCCCCTTTTTTTTGTTTTTTCGGGAGTGTTACAACAAACCAAGTATTCCGTAATTGACATGATACCTGCCCTAGGTTCTAATAAGTATTATTCTTATTAGTTATTAGGAATTTCCAATTGAAAAAAAAAACACATTTCGAAATCAACTATATTTTTGATTCTGTTTAGATCGTTTAGAAATAGTGAAATTAAGAACATAATAATAAAAATATTTAAATAGAAATATGTAGAATAAATAGAAAAA